GCTAGCGTAGCTTAACTAAAGCATAACACTGAAGATGTTAAGATGGACCCTAGAAAGTCCCGCAAGCACAAAGGCTTGGTCCTGACTTTTCTATCAACTCTAGCTAAACTTACACATGCAAGTATCCGCCCACCTGTGAGAATGCCCTCAGTTCCCTGTTCGGGAACAAGGAGCTGGTATCAGGCACACTCAGACTAAGCCCACAACACCTTGCTCAGCCACACCTCCAAAGGAACCCAGCAGTGATAAACATTAAGCCATAAGTGAAAACTTGACTTAGTTAAAGCTAATAAGGGCCGGTAAAACTCGTGCCAGCCACCGCGGTTATACGAGTTGGCCCAAGTTGACAGACAACGGCGTAAAGAGTGGTTAAGGAAAATAAAAACTAAAGCCGAACACCTTCAAAGCTGTCATACGCTCCCGAAGATATGAAGCCCAACCACGAAAGTGACTTTACATAACCTGAACCCACGAAAGCTAAGAAACAAACTGGGATTAGATACCCCACTATGCTTAGCCCTAAACATTGATTATATATTACACCAAACATCCGCCCGGGTATTACGAACATCAGTTTAAAACCCCAAGGACTTGGCGGTGCTTAACATCCACCTAGAGGAGCCTGTTCTAGAACCGATAATCCCCGTTCAACCTCACCCTCCCTTGTTCCTTCCCGCCTGTATACCTCCGTCGTCAGCTTACCCTGTGAAGGCCTAATAGTAAGCAAGATTGGCACATCCCCTAATACGTCAGGTCAAGGTGCAGCGCATGAGAGGGGAAGAAATGGGCTACATTCGCTAAGATAGCGAACACGAATGATGCATTGAAACATGCAACTGAAGGAGGATTTAGCAGTAAGAAGGAAGTAGAGTGTCCTACTGAAACCGGCTCTAAAGCGCGCACACACCGCCCGTCACCCTCCCCTAAAACTATAAACTCCCTAACTAAAACAACTAACCTTATAAAGGAGAGGAAAGTCGTAACATGGTAAGCGTACCGGAAGGTGCGCTTGGAAAAACCAGAGTGTAGCTTAGACAGAAAAGCATCTCCCTTACACTGAGAAGCCACCCGTGCAAATCGGGTCACCCTGACGCCCATCAGCTAGCCCCACCCCCAAATCTCAATAAACCACTATTATTTAACCCCAAAAACACAAAATACAACTAAATCAAACCATTTTTCCATCCAAGTACGGGCGACGGAAAAGAAACCCGAGGAGCAATAGAGAAAGTACCGCAAGGGAACGCTGAAAGAGAAATGAAATAAACCAGTAAAGCCTAAAAAAGCAGAGATTTTTCCTCGTACCTTTTGCATCATGATTTAGCCAGAATCCTTTAAGCAAAGAGAACTTTAGTTTAAAACCCCGAAACTGAGTGAGCTACTCCAAGACAGCCTAAAAATAGGGCGAACCCGTCTCTGTGGCAAAAGAGTGGGACGAGCTTCGAGTAGAGGTGACAGACCTATCGAACTCAGTTATAGCTGGTTGCCTGTGAATTGGATAGAAGTTCAGCCTCTCGGCTTCTCCCTTCACCCCAACATGGTTTTTAACCATACCCAATGATACAAGAGAAACCGCGGGAGTTAGTCAAAGGAGGAACAGCTCCTTTGAACAAAGACACAACTTTACCAGGAGGGTAAAGATCATAATCTTCAAGGCAAAATGTTTTAGTGGGCCTAAAAGCAGCCATCCTAATAGAAAGCGTTAAAGCTCAAACATATCTCACCCCCTCATATCCTGATAACTCAATCTAAACCCCCTAATTCTACCAGGCCGCCCCATGCAATACATGGGGGCGACTATGCTAATATGAGTAATAAGAGGGCCTAAAAAGCTCTCTCCCTGCACACGCGTAAATCGGAACGGACCCACCACCGAGCATTAACGGCCCCAAACAAAGAGGGTACTGGATATATACTAATCAAACTAGAAATTCATCCATCACATTACCGTTGACCCTACACAGGTGTGCTATTAAGGAAAGACCGAAAGGAAGAGAAGGAACTCGGCAAACACTTCAAGCCTCGCCTGTTTACCAAAAACATCGCCTCTTGCAAAACCAAAGAATAAGAGGTCCCGCCTGCCCGGTGACAATAAAAGTTTAACGGCCGCGGTATTTTGACCGTGCAAAGGTAGCGTAATCACTTGTCTTTTAAATGAAGACCCGTATGAATGGCATAACGAGGGCTTAACTGTCTCCTCTTCCTAGTCAATGAAATTGATCTTCCCGTGCAGAAGCGGGAATAATTACATAAGACGAGAAGACCCTATGGAGCTTTAGACACTAAGACAGACCATGTTAATTAACCCTAAACAAAGAATTAAACTAAATGACACCCTGTCCTACTGTCTTCGGTTGGGGCGACCATGGGGAAACACAAAACCCCCACGCGGAATGAGAGGACTAACCCCCTATCCCACCCTCCCACAATTAAGAGTTACAACTCTAACCAACAGAACTTCTGACCAAACATGATCCGGCAACGCCGATCAACGAACCAAGTTACCCTAGGGATAACAGCGCAATCCCCTTTTAGAGTCCATATCGACAAGGGGGTTTACGACCTCGATGTTGGATCAGGACATCCTAATGGTGCAGCCGCTATTAAGGGTTCGTTTGTTCAACGATTAAAGTCCTACGTGATCTGAGTTCAGACCGGAGTAATCCAGGTCAGTTTCTATCTATGAAATGATCTTTTCTAGTACGAAAGGACCGAAGAGAAGAGGCCCATGCCAAGGGTACGCCTCCCCCTCACCTAATGAAATCATATAAAATAGGTAAAAGGGCATACTCCCTTAATGCCTCAGAAAACGGCATGTTAGAGTGGCAGAGCCCGGTGATTGCAAAAGGCCTAAGCCCTTTAAACAGAGGTTCAAGTCCTCTCCCTAACTATGACCTCAACACTTATCACTTACATTATTAACCCGCTAGCCCTAATCGTACCAGTTCTGCTAGCTGTCGCTTTCCTTACCTTAATCGAACGAAAAGTTCTTGGCTACATGCAGCTACGAAAAGGCCCAAACATCGTTGGACCCTATGGCCTCCTCCAGCCAATCGCTGACGGGGTAAAACTATTTATCAAAGAACCAGTACGGCCCTCAACCTCCTCTCCTGTCCTGTTTCTCCTTGCTCCAACTCTAGCTCTCACCCTAGCCCTCACCCTTTGAATACCCATACCTCTGCCCTACCCAATAGCTGATCTTAACCTAGGTATCCTTTTCATTCTAGCACTATCAAGCCTGGCAGTATATTCAATTTTAGGCTCCGGTTGAGCCTCAAATTCAAAATACGCCTTGGTGGGGGCACTACGAGCCGTTGCTCAAACCATTTCCTATGAAGTCAGCCTAGGCCTCATTATCCTAAATATTATCATCTTCACAGGCGGCTTCACTCTTCAAACCTTTAACGTTGCCCAAGAAGGAATCTGATTACTCCTACCCACCTGACCCCTAGCCGCAATATGATACATTTCCACATTAGCAGAAACCAACCGAGCCCCTTTTGACCTAACTGAGGGGGAGTCCGAACTGGTCTCAGGCTTTAACGTAGAGTACGCAGGCGGCCCCTTCGCCTTATTCTTCCTAGCAGAATATGCTAACATCCTTCTTATAAACACACTATCTGCAACACTATTTTTAGGAGCCTCACACATCCCTAACATTCCAGAACTCACCGCTTTTAACCTAATGACCAAAGCAGCCCTCTTATCAATCGTTTTCCTATGAGTACGAGCCTCTTACCCGCGCTTTCGTTACGACCAACTTATGCACTTAATCTGAAAAAATTTCCTACCACTTACCCTAGCATTAGTCATTTGACACCTCGCACTCCCAATTGCACTCGCCGGACTGCCCCCCCAGCTATAACTGGAGCTGTGCCTGAACTAAAGGGCCACTTTGATAGAGTGAATCATGAGGGTTAAAATCCCTCCAACTCCTTAGAAAGAAGGGACTTGAACCCTACCCAAAGAGATCAAAACTCTTAGTGCTTCCACTACACCACTTCCTAGTAAAGTCAGCTAATTAAGCTATTGGGCCCATACCCCAAACATGTAGGTGAGAATCCTTCCTGTACTAATGAACCCTTACATTTTAGCCATCCTCTTATTTGGCTTAGGCCTGGGGACCACCCTTACATTCGCAAGTTCACACTGACTCCTTGCTTGAATAGGACTAGAAATCAATACTCTCGCCATTATCCCCCTTATATCACAACATCATCACCCTCGAGCAGTTGAAGCAACTACCAAATACTTTCTTACCCAGGCCACCGCAGCCGCCATGCTTCTATTTGCCAGCACCACTAATGCCTGACTCACCGGACAATGAGACATTCAACAAATAACACACCCGCTCCCCACCACTATGATCATCCTAGCTCTTGCACTAAAAATCGGTCTAGCACCAATACACTCATGACTTCCAGAAGTACTTCAAGGGCTTGACCTTACAACTGGACTTATCATATCCACCTGACAAAAACTAGCCCCATTCGCCCTGCTACTACAAATTCACCCTAACAACCCAACAACCCTGATTATCCTTGGAATTACATCAACCTTAGTTGGAGGCTGAGGAGGCCTAAATCAGACGCAGCTGCGCAAAATTCTAGCCTACTCTTCCATCGCACACCTGGGTTGAATAACACTGGTACTACAATTTTCACCCTCTCTTGCACTCCTGAATCTGATCGTATATTTCATTATAACCTTCTCAACCTTCCTCGTATTTAAACTCAACAAGACAACAAACATTAATTCACTAGCCACCTCCTGAACCAAAGCACCCATACTCATAACCTTAACCCCTCTTATCCTTCTCTCCCTAGGAGGCCTGCCCCCATTTACAGGCTTCATACCAAAATGACTTATCCTTCAAGAACTCACCAAGCAAAGTCTCCCCCTCCTAGCCACCTTCGCTGCATTAACAGCTCTCCTCAGCCTCTATTTTTACCTACGACTCTGCTACGCGATAACCCTCACCATCTCCCCCAACAACCTTACAGGCACCACCCCCTGACGATTTTCCTCTCCCCAGCTTACCCTTCCATTAGCCATTTCCACATCAGGCACAATTCTGCTCCTCCCCCTCACCCCTTCTATTTCTGCTCTCCTATCCTTTTAAGAGACTTAGGATAACACAAGACCAAGAGCCTTCAAAGCTCTAAGCGGGAGTGAAAACCTCCCAGTCCCTGATAAGACTTGCGGGGCATTAACCCACAGCTCCTGCATGCAAAACAGACACTTTAATTAAGCTAAAGCCTTCCTAGACAGGCAGGCCTCGATCCTACAAACTCTTAGTTAACAGCTAAGCGCCCAAACCAGCGAGCATCTGTCTACTTTCCCCCGCCTATCCTAACACAACAAAATAGGCGGGGGAAAGCCCCGGCAGGTAACTAGCCTGCTACTTCAGATTTGCAATCTGATATGTAAAACACCACGAAGCTTGGTAAAAAGAGGACTCAAACCTCTGTCTATGGGGCTACAATCCACCGCTTAAACACTCAGCCATCTTACCTGTGGCAATCACACGCTGATTCTTCTCAACTAACCATAAAGACATCGGCACCCTCTATCTAGTATTTGGTGCTTGAGCCGGAATAGTAGGCACAGCTTTAAGCCTGCTTATTCGAGCGGAGCTAAGTCAACCCGGCGCCCTCCTAGGGGATGACCAAATTTACAATGTAATCGTTACAGCCCACGCCTTCGTAATGATTTTCTTTATAGTAATGCCAATTATGATTGGAGGCTTTGGAAACTGACTTATCCCACTAATGATCGGAGCCCCGGATATGGCATTCCCTCGAATAAATAACATGAGTTTTTGACTCCTACCCCCCTCTTTCCTTCTCCTTCTTGCCTCCTCAGGGGTAGAAGCGGGGGCCGGAACAGGTTGAACAGTTTATCCCCCCTTAGCTGGTAATCTTGCCCATGCAGGAGCATCTGTTGATTTAACCATTTTCTCGCTTCATCTAGCTGGAATCTCATCAATTCTAGGAGCTATTAACTTCATCACAACAGTAATTAACATAAAACCTCATGCTGTATCTATATATCAAATTCCACTATTTGTCTGAGCCGTTCTAATTACAGCCGTCCTTCTGCTCCTCTCACTTCCTGTTTTAGCCGCCGGCATTACAATACTTCTAACCGATCGAAACTTAAACACAGCCTTCTTCGACCCAGCTGGAGGAGGAGACCCCATCCTGTATCAACACCTCTTCTGATTCTTCGGCCACCCAGAAGTATATATTTTAATCCTTCCAGGTTTCGGTATAATCTCACACATTGTTGCCTACTACTCTGGTAAAAAAGAACCTTTTGGGTACATAGGAATGGTGTGAGCCATGATGGCGATCGGCTTACTTGGCTTCATTGTCTGAGCCCATCACATGTTCACAGTAGGAATGGATGTCGACACCCGTGCCTATTTTACATCAGCTACAATAATTATTGCAATTCCTACAGGTGTTAAAGTCTTCAGCTGACTCGCAACCCTCCACGGAGGAAGCATTAAATGAGAAACCCCAATACTATGAGCTCTAGGATTTATTTTCCTTTTTACAGTCGGAGGTCTAACTGGAATCGTTCTAGCAAACTCGTCATTAGACATCGTTCTACACGACACCTACTACGTAGTAGCCCACTTCCATTATGTCTTATCTATGGGTGCCGTATTTGCTATCGTTGCTGGCTTCGTACATTGATTTCCCCTATTCACAGGTTATACCTTACATAGCACATGAACAAAAATCCATTTCGGAATCATGTTTGCCGGTGTTAACCTTACATTCTTCCCACAACACTTCCTGGGGCTAGCCGGCATACCTCGACGATACTCAGACTATCCAGACGCCTACACTCTATGAAATACAATCTCCTCTATCGGATCACTAGTATCCCTCGTAGCCGTAATCATATTCCTCTTCATTATTTGAGAAGCTTTTACTGCAAAACGAGAAGTAATATCAGTTGAACTAACCTCTACAAATGTAGAATGACTACATGGCTGCCCTCCACCTTACCACACATTTGAAGAACCAGCCTTCGTTCAAATCCGATCAAACTAACGAGAAAGGGGGGAGTTGAACCCCCATTAATTGGGTTCAAGCCAATCACATAACCGCTCTGTCACCTTCTTTATAAGACACTAGTAAAAAGTATTACACTGCCTTGTCAAGGCAAAATTGCGGGTTAAAGCCCCGCGTGTCTTGTTATTATAATGGCACATCCCTCTCAACTAGGATTTCAAGATGCAGCTTCACCCTTAATAGAAGAACTACTCCATTTCCATGACCATGCTTTAATAATCGTTTTTTTAATCAGCACACTAGTTCTATACATTATTGTAGCCATAGTCACCGCTAAATTTACAGACAAACTCATTTTAGACTCACAAGAAATCGAAATTATTTGAACTGTCCTCCCAGCAATTATCCTTATCCTCATTGCCCTTCCATCCCTTCGCATTCTTTATCTTATAGACGAAATCAACGACCCCCATTTAACAATTAAAGCCATAGGACATCAATGATACTGAAGCTATGAATACACAGACTACGAGGATCTGGGGTTTGACTCCTACATAATTCCTACACAAGACCTAACCCCTGGCCAATTCCGTCTCTTAGAAGCAGACCACCGAATAGTAATCCCCGTCGACTCCCCTGTTCGAGTCCTTATCTCTGCTGAAGATGTCCTCCACTCCTGAGCCGTCCCATCCCTTGGTGTAAAAGTTGACGCTGTACCCGGCCGACTAAATCAAACTACCTTTATCGTTAACCGACCCGGAGTCTTCTATGGACAATGCTCTGAAATCTGCGGAGCTAACCACAGCTTCATGCCCATCGTAGTCGAAGCAGTCCCTCTCGAACACTTTGAAAACTGAACATCACTAATGGTTGAAGACGCCTCGCTAAGAAGCTAAACAGGTTTAAAGCGTTAGCCTTTTAAGCTAAAGATTGGTGATTACCAACCACCCTTAGCGATATGCCACAGCTCGACCCCGCACCATGATTCTTAATTCTTTCCTTCTCATGACTAATCTTCCTCATTGTCATTCCTCCAAAAGTAATAGCTCATAACTTCCCTAATGAACCCACCCTACAAAGTGCCCAAAAACCTAAAACCGAGGCATGAGACTGACCATGACACTAAGCTTCTTTGACCAATTTATAAGCCCGGTATATATAGGAATTCCTCTAATAGCACTAGCCCTAACACTACCCTGAGTTCTCTACCCCACCCCCTCAACCCGATGATTAAACAACCGTTTACTAACACTCCAAGGCTGATTTATTAATCGATTTACTCAACAGCTCCTTCTTCCTATCAATACAGGCGGCCACAAATGAGCAGTAATCCTAACGTCCTTAATAATTTTCTTAATTTCACTTAACATGCTTGGCCTTCTCCCTTACACTTTTACCCCTACCACACAACTATCACTTAACATAGGACTTGCAGTCCCTCTTTGATTAGCAACAGTTATTATTGGAATACGAAACCAACCAACCCACGCCTTAGGACACCTTCTACCAGAAGGAACCCCAACCCTCTTAATCCCCGTTCTTATTATCATCGAAACAATTAGCCTATTCATCCGCCCGCTCGCTCTAGGTGTACGACTGACAGCTAACCTCACGGCCGGCCACCTGCTAATTCAACTAATCGCCACAGCCGCCTTTGTTCTCCTTCCTTTAATACCCACTGTTGCTATCTTAACAGCTATTCTCCTATTCCTGCTAACCCTGCTAGAAGTGGCCGTGGCTATGATTCAAGCATATGTCTTCGTCCTTCTTCTCAGCCTCTACCTACAAGAAAACGTCTAATGGCCCATCAAGCACACCCATACCACATAGTTGACCCCAGCCCTTGACCCCTAACGGGCGCCGTTGCCGCCCTCCTTATGACATCTGGCCTTGCTATCTGATTTCACTTTCACTCTACTGTTCTAATAACACTAGGCACTGCCCTCCTCATTTTAACAATCTGCCAGTGATGACGAGACGTTGTTCGAGAGGGAACCTTTCAGGGACACCACACACCCCCGGTTCAAAAGGGACTCCGATATGGAATAATCCTATTCATTACATCAGAAGTCCTATTCTTTCTAGGATTCTTCTGAGCTTTCTACCACTCAAGCCTAGCCCCCACCCCTGAACTAGGAGGCTACTGACCCCCAGCAGGCATCACTGCTTTAGACCCATTCGAAGTCCCACTTCTTAACACAGCTGTCCTTCTTGCTTCGGGAGTAACAGTTACCTGAGCCCACCACAGTATTATAGAAACGAAACGAAAACAAGCTATCCAATCCCTAGCACTTACAATCCTACTAGGGGGCTACTTTACATTCCTCCAAGCTATAGAATACCATGAAGCCCCCTTTACAATTGCAGACGGGGTCTACGGTGCCACATTCTTCGTAGCCACCGGCTTCCACGGACTCCATGTACTCATTGGCTCCACATTCCTCGCCGTCTGCCTCCTTCGCCAAATTCGTCACCACTTCACCTCTAATCATCACTTTGGATTCGAAGCAGCCGCTTGATACTGACATTTCGTAGATGTAGTATGACTATTCCTATACATCTCTATCTATTGATGAGGATCCTAATCTTTCTAGTACTAAAGTAAGTATGAGTGACTTCCAATCACTGGGTCTTGGTTAAAATCCAAGGAAAGATAATGAACCTAGTTACTACTATAATTATAATTGCCGTAGTATTATCACTTATTTTGGCCATTGTTTCTTTCTGGCTCCCCCAGATAAGCCCTGACCATGAAAAACTCTCTCCCTATGAATGCGGTTTTGACCCACTCGGAACAGCTCGCCTCCCATTCTCCCTACGATTTTTTCTAGTAGCCATCCTCTTCCTTCTTTTTGACCTAGAAATTGCTCTCCTCCTCCCCCTCCCATGAGGCGACCAGTTAGAAGCCCCGCTACTAACGTTCTTCTGAGCTGCCCTAGTACTGACTCTCCTCACCCTTGGCTTAATCTACGAGTGAATACAAGGAGGTTTAGAGTGAGCCGAATAGGTAGTTAGTTTAAAAAAAACATTTGATTTCGGCTCAGAAACTTGTGGTTTAAGTCCGCAACTACCTAATGTCACCCGTCCACTTCGCCTTCTCATCAACTTTTATCCTAGGACTCACAGGACTCACCCTCCACCGATATCACCTTCTCTCCGCTCTTCTATGTTTAGAAGGTATGATGCTTTCCCTTTTCATTGCCCTCTCCTTATGGACCCTACAACTAGACTCCACAAGCTTTTCAGCATCTCCCATACTTCTCCTTGCATTCTCAGCATGTGAAGCAAGCGCAGGCCTTGCTTTACTAGTAGCCACTGCCCGTACCCACGGCTCCGACCGCCTGCAAAACCTGAACCTGTTACAATGCTAGAAATCCTAATCGCAACCTTCATACTTGTCCCTGTTACCTGAATAGTCCCTGCTAAATGACTCTGGCCCACAACCACTCTCCACAGCTTTATTATTGCACTAGCTAGCCTCCCATTACTAATAAAATTCCCCACATCAGGCTGAACCTCCGTCAACACCTTTATAGCCCTAGATATGCTTTCAACCCCACTATTAATTTTAACCTGCTGACTCCTCCCCCTCATGATTCTTGCAAGCCAAAACCATACCGCCCATGAACCTCTCAGCCGACAACGCATATTCATCACACTTCTTATTCTCCTACAATTTTTCCTTATCCTAGCCTTCTCCGCAACTGATATCATCCTATTTTATATCGCATTCGAAGCTACCCTTATCCCCACACTAATTATTATTACCCGCTGAGGTAACCAAACCCAGCGTCTCAATGCCGGGGTCTACCTACTATTTTACACCCTGGGGGCCTCCCTCCCACTTCTCATCGCCCTATTGATTTATTTCAACGGGACAGGCACCCTATCCCTCGTAGCCCTATCACACCTAGAAGAGTTTACCCTCAAATCCTTCATAGACAAAATCTGATGGGTAGCATTTTTTATAGCTTTCCTAGTAAAAATACCACTTTACGGAGTACACCTCTGACTCCCTAAAGCACACGTTGAAGCCCCAGTTGCAGGATCAATAGTACTAGCCGCTGTCCTTCTAAAACTTGGGGGTTACGGAATGATACGAGTCATGCCCCTGCTATCACCACTAGATGAAAAATTAAGCTACCCCTTTATCATCTTCGCGTTATGAGGAATTATTATATCAAGCACAGTCTGCTTACGCCAAACAGACCTAAAAGCACTCATTGCCTACTCATCAGTCAGTCACATAGGCCTCGTTGCAGGTGGTATTCTAATTAATACACCCTGAGGTTTTACCGGGGCCCAAATCCTAATAATTGCCCACGGATTAACATCCTCCGCCCTCTTCTGTTTAGCAAACACCAACTATGAACGAGCCCACTCCCGAACTATGCTTCTCATTCGGGGCCTACAAGTAATTCTCCCACTAATGACAACATGATGATTTATCGCTAGCTTAGGAAACCTAGCTCTTCCGCCTCTCCCCAACCTCATAGGGGAGTTAATAATTATTGTTTCTCTATTTAACTGGTCTTGATGAACCCTCATACTAACAGGAATAGGAACCCTCCTCACTGCAGGATACTCCTTATACATGTTCCTAATGACCCAGCGAGGCCCACTCCCAGCACATGCTACTGCACTAGAACCCTCACACACCCGAGAACATTTACTTATCTTCCTACACCTCCTCCCTCTTATTCTCCTCATTATCAAACCAGAATTGATCTGAGGCTGAACTGCTTGTAGATATAGTTTAAAAAAAACATTAGATTGTGATTCTAAAAACAGAGGTTAAAGCCCTCTTATCCACCGAGAGAGGCTCGCAGCAACAGATACTGCTAATTTCTGCGACCATGGTTAAACTCCCTGGCTCACTCGAAGCGCTCCTAAAGGATAACAGCTCATCCGTTGGTCTTAGGAACCAAAAACTCTTGGTGCAAATCCAAGTAGTAGCTATGCACCCCACCTCACTCCTAATATCATCAAGCCTAATTCTCATTCTATTTCTACTAACCTACCCACTACTCACAACCTTTACCCCCAACCCTAAGCACTCCGATTGAGCCCTTACCCATGTTAAAACAGCAGTCAAACTAGCATTCTTTATTAGTCTACTTCCCCTATTTATTTATTTCAATGAAGGCCTTGAAGTAATTATTACTAACTGAAATTGAATAAATACTAATACCTTTGACGTAAACATCAGCCTTAAATTTGACCATTATTCAATTATCTTCACCCCAATTGCCCTTTACGTTACATGATCAATTTTAGAATTTGCATCATGATATATACACACTGACCCCTACATAAACCGCTTCTTCAAATATCTCTTAACCTTCCTTATCGCCATAATTATTCTAGTTACAGCAAACAATATATTCCAACTCTTTATTGGCTGAGAGGGGGTAGGTATTATATCGTTCCTCCTCATCGGCTGATGATACGGCCGGGCAGACGCTAACACCGCAGCCCTCCAGGCAGTTCTCTATAACCGTGTTGGAGATATTGGCCTAATCTTCACCATAGCATGAATAGCAACAAACCTAAACTCCTGAGAACTACAACAGATATTCGCAACAGCAAAAGACTTTGACTTAACCTTCCCACTCCTCGGACTAATTATTGCCGCAACTGGAAAATCAGCCCAGTTTGGACTTCACCCATGACTTCCCTCTGCAATGGAGGGTCCTACACCGGTCTCTGCCCTACTGCACTCCAGCACCATAGTTGTTGCAGGGATTTTCCTCCTAATTCGGACAAGCCCTCTAATAGAGAGTAACCAAACTGCCCTAACCATCTGCCTCTGTCTTGGAGCCCTAACAACCCTATTTACCGCTACTTGTGCATTAACTCAAAATGACATCAAAAAAATCGTAGCATTCTCCACATCCAGTCAACTGGGCCTAATAATAGTAACTATCGGGCTTAACCAACCACAACTAGCCTTCCTCCACATCTGCACACACGCCTTCTTTAAAGCCATGCTATTCCTATGCTCTGGCTCAATTATTCACAGCCTAAACGACGAACAAGACATCCGAAAAATAGGGGGGTTACACAACCTAGCCCCTTTCACCTCCTCCTGTCTTACCATTGGAAGCTTGGCCCTCACAGGAACCCCCTTCCTGGCCGGGTTCTTCTCAAAAGATGCTATCATTGAAGCTCTCAATACATCACACCTAAACGCCTGAGCCCTTACCCTAACTCTCCTAGCAACCTCATTTACAGCCATCTACAGCATACGAGTCGTCTTCTTTGTAGTCATGGGCCACCCTCGATTTAATTCACTCTCCCCTATTAACGAAAACAATCCAGCAGTAATTAATCCTATTAAACGACTTGCTTGAGGAAGCATTATTGCCGGCCTACTAATCACCTCTAATATCTTACCACTGAAAACACCTGTGATAACCATGCCCCCACTACTTAAACTAGCCGCCCTCGCAGTCACAATCCTGGGACTCCTTACCGCTTTAGAACTAGCATTCCTAACAAACAAACAATTTAAACCAACCCCAAAACTTACTCCCCATCACTTCTCCAATATACTAGGATTCTTCCCATCAATCATCCACCGTCTTACCCCAAAACTTAGCCTCATCCTTGGCCAAACTATTGCAACCCAAATAATCGACCAAATCTGACTAGAAAAAACAGGGCCAAAAGCTATCGCCTCAGCAAACCTCCCCCTAGTCTCCACCACAAGTAATATCCAACAAGGAATAATTAAAACTTACCTCTCACTCTTCCTACTCACCCTATCCCTCATAGTTCTCCTTGTAATTTATTAAACAACCCGAAGAGCCCCACGACTCAACCCACGAGTTAACTCCAGAACGACAAACAAAGTTAGTAATAGTACTCAAGCACTAATCATTAATATTCAACCACCCGAAGAATACATCAAAGCAACCCCACCTACATCCCCTCGAAACACAGAAAACTCCCCCAACTCATCCGCCGTTCCCCAAGAAGCTTCGTGCCATCCTCCTCAAAATAAACCAGACACTAAAGATACCCCGACCAGATATACTACCATGTAAACTAGGACTGACCGACTCCCTCAACTCTCAGGATATGGCTCAGCGGCAAGAGCTGTTGAATACGCAAATACTACCAACATTCCACCCAAATAAATTAAAAACAAGACCAAAGACAAGAAAGGGCCCCCATGTCCGACAAGCACACCACAACCAACCCCTGCTACTACTACCAAACCTAACGCTGCAAAATATGGAGACGGATTTGAAGCAACAGCAACCAACCCTAATACTAAAATGAATAAAAATAAATACATAAAGAAAGTCACAATTCCCGCCAGGACTCTAACCAGGAATAATGGCTTGAAAAACCATCGTTGTTATTCAACTACGAGAACCTTAATGACAAGTCTCCGAAAAACCCACCCCCTCTTAAAAATCGCAAATGGTGCACTAGTAGACCTCCCAGCCCCTTCCAACATTTCAGTTTGATGAAATTTTGGATCTCTCCTTGGACTCTGCTTAATCACTCAGATTCTTACAGGCCTATTCCTAGCTATGCATTATACATCTGATATCGCAACAGCTTTTACATCCGTCGCCCACATTTGCCGAGACGTCAACTATGGCTGACTCATCCGAAATATACATGCCAACGGTGCATCCTTCTTCTTCATTTGTATTTACCTCCACATTGGACGTGGCCTTTATTATGGGTCCTACCTTTACAAAGAAACATGAAACATTGGTGTCATCCTTCTCCTACTTCTCATGGGGACAGCCTTTGTAGGATACGTCCTCCCCTGAGGACAAATATCATTCTGAGGCGCCACGGTCATCACCAACCTCCTCTCAGCAGTACCTTACGTAGGAAACTCACTCGTCCAATGAATTTGAGGGGGATTCTCCGTAGATAACGCCACCCTCACCCGATTCTTCGCCTTCCACTTCCTCCTTCCCTTCATCATCGCGGCCGCCACCCTACTACACTTACTGTTTCTCCACGAAACAGGATCAAATAATCCCACAGGGCTTAATTCAGATGCAGACAAAATCTCATTTCACCCCTACTTCTCATACAAAGATCTCCTGGGATTCGCAGCCCTCCTTATTGCCCTTACATCACTAGCACTCTTTTCCCCGAACCTTCTGGGTGATCCAGACAACTTCACCCCCGCAAATCCCTTGGTTACCCCTCCACACATTAAACCTGAGTGATATTTCCTATTTGCCTACGCCATTCTCCGTTCAATCCCCAACAAACTAGGTGGAGTTTTAGCCCTCCTATTCTCAATCCTCATCCTAATGCTTGTTCCCCTTCTCCACACATCAAAGCAACGAAGCCTAACTTTCCGACCCCTTACACAACTACTATTTTGAACTCTCGTGGCAGACGTAGCGATCCTAACCTGAATCGGAGGAATACCTGTAGAGCACCCCTTCATTATCATCGGACAAGTAGCCTCAGTCCTGTACTTCCTCATTTTTCTTATCCTAATACCCCTAGCAGGTTGAGCAGAAAACAAAGCCCTTGCATGATCCTGCACTAGTAGCTCAGCGTAGAGCGCCGGTCTTGTAAACCGGACGTCGGAGGTTAAACTCCTCCCTTTTGCTCAGAGAAAGGAGATTTCAACTCCTACCCCTAACTCCCAAAGCTAGGATTCTAACATTAAACTATTCTCTGCTGCATTTTATGTACATATATGTATTTACACCATATATCTATAGTAAGGCATAATCATATATATATCTCAAGAACATAGCATGGTAATAGTACCAAACTTGTATGAGTACAAAATACTTTGGTAAGCTCAATGTAGTAAACTAAGGTATACATAAACCATTGATCTATTAAAATAACAAAGATTGGGCCAAAACATAGCTGTATGTCCATAATTGAACATGATGTTTTATCTACAAAGACCCTGTAAAACTCAACATTAAATATGGGCAAAATAGATAGTATGCACAGTAAGAGACCACCATCTTATGATTTCTGAATGATAACTCTTATTGATGGTCAGGGACAAATCTTGTGGGGGTTACACCCAGTGAACTATTCCTGGCATTTGGTTCCTACTTCAGGGCCATTAATAGATTGACTCCCCAATCTTTCATCGACGCTTGCATAAGTTAATGGTGTCATTACATACTCCTCGTTACCCAACATGCCGGGCATTCTCTCCAGTGTGTAAGGGGTTTTCCTTTTTTGTCTTCCTTTCATCTTGCATTTCAGAGTGCACACGGTAACAACTAACAAGGTAGAACATTTTCCTTGCGAGGACAACAAAATCTGAGTGATGATAAGGCTTAGCATTATAAAGATATACATAATTAGATATCAAGTGCATAACAAGTACACTACAATCTTCATTTTCCCCTAAAATCTCCTTATATCGCCCCGGCTTCCTCGCGTAAAACCCCCCCTACCCCCCCTAAAACTCCTAAGATCTCTAATACTCCTGAAAACCCCCCGGAAACAGGAAAACCCCTAGAAGCTTTTTTCCTCAAAAAATGTGCCTTATTTATAATATTATAATATTACATAT